TGCAAGAATATTTACTTCCATAATCTAATCGTTTTTTTATTTGAATTTTATTTCACAATAACTCGGGATTTAATCCCATAGAGATGATAAACCTTTTGCCTGTAAATTCAATGGATGAATTCCCTCTTGATGGTATTGAATCGAATCAATCATCAATATTATAAATAACAATATCTGAGCTATCAAATCAACTCATCGTCGAGAATTGAATAGTATACCATAGGAAGATCTTTTATCCACACCGAATCAAATCAAAAATGGGATTCCTGATCCAATCAAGAATTTTTTATTCACTGTTCCGTTCTTTCTTTTCGATAACCTACCCTACGCCTTTCTTGTATCATTATCCGATGAAGTATCATCGGACGACCCTTCCACTCCCATTAGCCCCAAACCAAAATAAACAATAGAGGGAAAAAGAAAGAGGTTAAGTTCTAAACTCTTTTTTTTTTAATGATCTAATTTTCTTTGAAGACAAAGGCGTGTGGTAAAGATGAATCCGAGTAGAAAGTTCTATTAATTAATAGTAGTGTTTTCGATGTCGATGGGACTCCGAAAATACAATAAATCAAAAAAAGGGAGGAAATCTTATTCATTCCTTCTCTAAGAAGGGTGCTATTGTGGGACGATCTTTATCTTTCTTTTATGCTCTTTCCTCAGATTATTATATTAGGACTAGGACACATATATCAAAAGTTCAGTGTGCAATTTTAATAAAATAGATTGTTCAAATTCAAATTAGTAAATTTACTAATTGAGGTTACCCAAAATCAGAACCAAAACCTGAGATAATGGCATTTGGAAACGTAGCTCATGGGGGGCATTAGATTCCCTTTATTTTGGGTCATATAAGAAAGAAATTCCATTTGTGTATGTGCTACCAAGAACCCTGTGGTACTCTCTTCTCTGTCCATATTCCATTATGAACAATAGAAAAAGAAGACCCAATATATCTTGGAATCCTGAATATAATGCTACCAACGATTGTACTAATTCAAATATATCTTTATACCATAAATCGGTACTCGTTGCAGTACCGAAAATTTGCATCTATTTGTTTGATGATGAGAAATACGAAAGAAAATAAAAAAAAGAAACCCTTTTTCTTGGGAATGAAATTCTGCCCTGCCCCTTGGCCTATCTTTCACAGAAAAGAGAGAGTTTAATTGATGGATTTATTGGATTCGTCGGGACTGACGGGGCTCGAACCCGTAGCTTCCGCCTTGACAGGGCGGTGCTCTAACCAATTGAACTACAATCCCAGGGAAATTAAGGGATATAGCAGAAAATTTGACTCCTACGTATCAGGTATTTCGGAAGGATAAGAGGTTATACCTTCTCCTGGTAGATTGACGAATTGTTGGGCCGAGCTGGATTTGAACCAGCGTAGACATATTGCCAACGAATTTACAGTCCGTCCCCATTAACCGCTCGGGCATCGACCCAGGAAGAATCCTTTTTAGACTTATTGGGAATCCATGATCAACTTCCTTTTGTAGTACCCTACCCCCAGGGGAAGTCGAATCCCCGCCGCCTCCTTGAAAGAGAGATGTCCTGGACCGCTAGACGATGGGGGCGTGAGAGACATACTAATTGATTAGCCGCCATCATACTAGACTATGATCATAACATAATATCAACCTTTCAAATTGTCAATATAAATAGAATGGAATAGCATGATTCGATCCAAGCTCTATTTTCATTATTTCATAAAATTCGTTATTTATGAATTATTCATTATAATTGCCATGCATTATATTAAATATCATATTTTTAAATACAAATAGATATATATAGATTATATAGAACTAAATCTATAATTATATCTATAATTATCTTAATTTAATTTATATTAAATAATTTATATTAAATAATAATAAAATAGAAAATTTCTAGTACGAAAAATACGATTCCGCCCGGAATGGAATAATTTGTCGAAAAAGAGGGGGTTTAATTCCATTTCTTACACTTTCATTCATTGGTTCATTTATTGTATTGTTAAGATATGCCTAGCTCACACTAAGCTAGGAGATTAATAAACGATAAATATGAGAAGAGAGGTCAAGATAAGTTATTGAAAATTGTTTTTCTCGAATTATATAATTCTAATCGAATTAGTAAAATTCTAATTTAGTTCAGAGGACAAGTCGAATTTATGATTCTAGAAAAGAGCTTGAATCTAGATCAAATTGGTAGGTGTACATGTATCAATGAAGCGAATTTCGTTCTCATGGAAATAAAATTGAAATAAAGTCAATAAACGAAAAACAATTAAGGTGGGCCTTGAAACAAGTCATTGCATTTTTCTATACTTGCTAGGGAAATCTATTCTCTTATTCAAGAATAAGCCACTAACTAGCCACTATGAATCTACTGCATGTACTTAGTGTATATAATATATGTACAGAAATCCATTTTATCGACATAGCGGCTCCATTAAAGAATTGAATTCAATAGGCCCTTTTAACTCAGTGGTAGAGTAACGCCATGGTAAGGCGTA